TTTCTTTCAATACTTCCTCGTTATTAGTTAATGATCCTAGTGATTGGATCTATATGCTTATTACGAGAGGAAATATTCAAATGATTATTCATCGAATGACTATTCATCTATTGTATTTTCATTCAAATAAGGGGCAGGAAGGCTCTATGGAAAAATGGTGGTTCAATTTGATGTTGTCTAAGGAGGAGTTAGAACACAGGTGTGGGCTAAGTAAATCGCTAGAAGGTATTGGTCCCATTGAAAATACCAACGGGGGTGAAGACCCTGTTATAAATAATATGATTCATGAGTGGGTTGATAGTGACAGCTCTAATAATGTTGATCATTTATTCGGTGTCAGCGACATTCGGAGTTTTATTTCTGATGACACTTTTTTAGTTAGGGGTAGTAATGGTGAAAATTATTCCATATTTTTTGATATTGAAAATATGATTTTTGAGATTGAAGACGATCGTTCTTTTCTGAGTGAACTGGAAAGTTTTTTTTCTAGTTATCTAAATTCTATTTATCCGAATGATGGGTCTAAGAGTGACAATCACTCCTATGATCGTTACATGCATGATACTCAATATAGTTGGAATAATCACATTACTAGTTGCATTGAGAATTCTCTTCGTTCTGAAATCACTATTGATAGTTACATTTCACGCGGCAGCGACAATTACAGTAAGAATGACATTTATAGTTACATTTGTAGTGAAGGCGTAAATAGTATTGACAGTGAGAGTTTCAGTATACAAACTAGCGCAAATGGAAATGATTTCGATATGATAGGAAATTCTAATGATCTCGATACAAGTCAAAAATACAGACATTTGTGGGTTCAATGCGAAAATTGTTATGGATTAAATTATAAAAAATTTTTTAGGTTAAAACTGAATATTTGTGAACAATGTGGATATCATTTGAAAATGAGTAGTTCAGAAAGAATCGAACTTTTGATTGATCCAGACACTTGGGATGCTATGGATGAGGACATGGTTTCCGTGGACCCGATTGAATTTCATTCGGAGGAGGAACCTTATAAAGATCGTATTGATTCTTATCAAAAAAAGACAGGGTTAACCGAGGCGGTTCAAACAGGCATAGGTCAACTAAAGGGTATTCCCATAGCAATTGGGATTATGGATTTTCAGTTTATGGGGGGCAGTATGGGATCCGTAGTAGGCGAGAAAATCACCCGTTTGATTGAATATGCTACTAATAGATCTTTACCTCTTATTATAGTGTGTGCTTCCGGAGGAGCGCGCATGCAAGAAGGAAGTTTGAGCTTGATGCAAATGGCTAAAATATCTTCAGCTTCATATAATTATCAATCAAATAAAAAGTTATTCTACGTATCAATCCTTACATCTCCTACAACCGGTGGAGTGACTGCCAGTTTTGGTATGTTAGGAGATATCATTATTGCCGAACCTAATGCCTACATTGCATTTGCGGGTAAAAGAGTAATTGAACAAACATTGAATAAGACAGTACCCGATGGTTCACAAGAAGCTGAGTATTTATTCCATAAGGGCTTATTCGACCCAATCGTACCACGTAATCCTTTAAAAGGTATTCTGAGTGAGTTATTTCAGCTTCACGGTTTCTTTCCCTTGAATCAAAATTCAATCAAGTAGATCGTTTAATTTAGTTCTTTTTTTCTTTGAGGTGAACAAAACAGGTATTTAGTTTCTATTTATAGTAATAAGTAATCAAAAAAAAAAAAAGAATAAGCATAGAGTTTTACTTGAGGTCATAAGATCTAATTGTATAAAGAATCAGAAGTTGTTTATAATCACTTTTGATTATTTCCTCCAGATCCATTTTATTTCTACCTATATTCATGATTAGTAATCAGGAAGACTCTATCAACAGGATGAAAGAGTTAATTCATATGCTAAATTATTAAAAAAATGATTGAATAATTCAAATGTAGAAAATAGGGAATAGGAATCTTACATTTATTTTCTATATTCCCCGATAACTTCCATTTTTTACTAGGAATCTCTGTTGGATCGGATTCGTTAGAATCCTTTGATAACGTGTAATAAACCTTTTTGGTATTTAATTTATTAGAAGATAAGTATAAGAGAACAATAATAAAAAAAATAGATAATATAAAGGTGAATAGGTACACTTATTTAGTTCTTCATTTCTTGTACCTATACCTATTATTATATACTGATAATAGATATACTTATCATAAGATATCTTTATAACAGGTACAAATATTAAATCGAGGTATCCATTCTATGACAACTTTCAACTTACCCTCTTTTTTTGTGCCTTTAGTGGGTCTATTATTTCCGGCAATTGCAATGGCTTCTCTATCTTTTTATGTTCAAAAAAACAAGATTGTCTAGATTTGATGGGACCCAATCTCATCCATTTTTTTCAAGACTCGGATTTGGATCATAATACAGATATCTATTTATTTAGTGGAATAGGGTATGTATGGGTATTCTTCCGAACACAAATGAAAGAGCTGTTATGCACCTGGAAACATGATATATGGATAACTGCATTATATATATATTTTTTAATGGGTCGGCAGATGTATGAAATGTAAAGTAAAAATATCTATATGTATGTAGGTAGATATCCATAGTGGGATCCTATAAAGGGATCTTTTTTTTATATCTAACTGATTCGATGAATTACTCCGAATGGTTCACATCATAATAATAGTGCTAGTTGATGAGAGTTACTTCGGGAACAAAACAAAAAATAAAGTCAAATTCATTTTGGTTATTCTCTCAATTCCAATAAAATGAAACAACTGGATCTAGTATGAACTGGCGATCAGAACGTATATGGATAGAACTTATAACGGGGTCTCGAAAAACAAGTAATTTCTGTTGGGCTTGTCTCCTTTTTTTAGGTTCGCTGGGATTCTTATTGGTTGGAACTTCTAGTTACCTTGGTAGGAATTTGATATCCTTATTTCCTTCTCAGCAAATCTTTTTTTTTCCACAAGGGATCGTGATGTCTTTCTACGGGATCGCGGGTCTGTTCATTAGCTCCTATTTGTGGTGCACAATTTCGTGGAATGTAGGTAGTGGTTATGATAGATTCGATAGAAAAAAAGGAATAGTGTCTATTTTTCGTTGGGGATTCCCTGGAAGAAATCGTCGCATATTCCTTCGATTCCTTATGAAAGATATCCAGTCGATTAGAATAGAGGTTAAGGAAGGTATTTATCCTCGGCGTGTACTTTATATGGAAATCAGAGGCCAGGGTGCCGTTCCCTTGACTCGTACTGATGAGAATTTGACTCCGCGAGAAATTGAACAAAAGGCTGCGGAATTGGCCTATTTTTTGCGCGTACCAATTGAAGTATTTTGAAATGAATTGAAGAATGAATGCTTTCGCAGCATTGAGTAAGGACCTCATGAATTATATTTGTTGTTATATAACAACTTAAGTTTTTTCAGGGCGCTCGTTCGAGCAAAAGCGGACGCATATGGAACAACCAGAAAACAGAAAACAAAGTGGTTTTTGTCCACCAAAACCAGTTTTTCATACTAGTAACAAGTATACTAAGTATGGATTTATCACATATATCTGAACAGTTCAGACTATAGAATTCATCTTTTTTTTGTCCAATAATTTTTGAATTGATATGTTAGATATAGATGGATCATATCTTGTAATTTCATTTTTTTTTTCAATTGATGTTTTGTTTATTTTTATCCTTTCTTTTCCTTTTTGATGATCAAAAGATTGGATCGTTTATAACTAGAATCATTCTATTTATCTCTTTTTTTGCTACTCGTTTTTGATTTCATCTTATCAATACAATATTTTCCGAAATTTCCCTCAACTATTCCCCGGCTACGGCTAGCCAGCGAAGTTTTTCGAAATAATTGATCTAAGGGGGTTCTTTTGCCCCTAAATCCAAAAAAGATTCATTTGCTCGTTCGGGCATTCATCGAAAGGGTGCAATTGCTTCGAATGAAGAAATAATAAAACAAAATATTGTTTCCAGATCCAAGGACTAACCAATTAATTAAAAAGGGGGAAATAAAATAGGTCTATGGATTCAATACCTTGTTATAGAACTCATGTTTCATGGAAATATCAGATTGGATAGAATCGAGGAATGAAGTGGTTTCATTAACAATAACAATTCAAAGATTAAAAATGCCAAAAAAGAAAGCATTCAACCCCCTTCTATATCTTACATCTATAGTCTTTTTGCCCTGGTGGATTTCTCTCTCATTTAATAAAAGTATGGAATCTTTGGTTACTAATTGGTGGAATGCTGGGCAATCCGAAATTGTTTTGAATGAGATTCAAGAAAAGAACGTTCTAGAAAAATTCATAGAATTAGAAGAACTCTTCCTTTTGGACGAAATGATAAAGGAGTACCCGGATACACATATACAAAAGTTTCGTATAGGAATACACAAAGAAACGATACAATTGGTCAAGATGTACAATGAGGGTCATATCCATACCATTTTACACTTTTCGACAAATCTAATAAGTTTCGCTATTCTAAGTGGTTATTCTATTCTAGGTAATGAAGAACTTGTTCTTATTAATTCTTGGGTTCGGGAATTTATCTATAACTTAAGCGACACAATAAAAGCTTTTTCTATTCTTTTATTAACTGATTTATGTATCGGATTCCACTCGCCTCACGGTTGGGAACTAATTATTAGTTCTATATACAAGGATTTTGGATTTTCTCATAATAATCAAATTATATCTGGTCTTGTTTCCACCTTTCCAGTCATTCTAGATACAATTTTAAAATATTGGATCTTCCGTTATTTAAATCGTGTATCTCCGTCACTTGTAGTGATTTATCATTCAATGAATGACTAAAGAATGATCCACTGATATGAATCTAATCATAATGTTTTTTACTTCGTACATAAACAAACCTTTTTAATCTTACTCATTCTTTATGTTTCTATCCATCTAGGAAATTCCTCCTGGATTCCAGTAAAATAGCAGAATCGTGGATAGGGAACTCTACTAGCAACCTACCCAATTTATTGTAGAAA